GGGACATCCTATATTGTTGAATAGAGCACCTACCCTCCATAGATTAGGCATACAGGCGTTCCAACCCATTTTAGTGGAAGGGCGCGCTATTTGTTTACACCCATTAGTTTGTAAGGGCTTCAATGCAGACTTTGATGGGGATCAAATGGCTGTTCACGTACCTTTATCTTTGGAAGCTCAAGCGGAAGCTCGTTTACTTATGTTTTCTCATATTAATCTCTTGTCTCCAGCTATTGGGGATCCCGTTTCCCTACCAACTCAAGATATGCTTATTGGGCTTTATGTATTAACGATCGGGAACCCCCGGGGTATTTGTACAAATAGGTATAATCAATATAATTCTAATTGGGTAAACTATAAAAAGGAAGCTGTTGACAATAATGACTGTAAGTATACAAAAGAGCCGTCTTTTTATAGTTCTTATGATGCACTTGGGGCTTATCGGCGGAAACGAATCCTTTTAGATAGTCCTTTGTGGCTTCGGTGGAGATTAGATCAACGCGTCGTTGGCTCAAGAGAAGTTCCCATCGAAGTTCAATATGAATCTTTTGGTAATTCTAATGAGATTTATAAACACTATCAAATAGTGGGAAGTATAAAAAGAGAAATTCGTTGTATATATATTCGAACTACTGTGGGTCATCTTTCTTTTTATCGAGAAATAGAAGAAGCCATACAGGGGTTTTGCCGTGCCTACTCATAGGCTATGTAACTCATACGCTCTATAAAAATAAATTCTATTAGTGATGCCCATACTCGCAGGAATTCGGGTCTCCCCAATTTAACTGGTATCAAAATTTCTGAATTTCTGTGTGAATCAGGATTAAGGAAAGGAAGTTTTCGAATCACTGACTCAGGCCCATTGTGGAATCTTACTCAGCAGAATATGGAGGTCCTTATGGCAGAACGGGCCGATCTGGCCTTTCACAATAAGGTGATAGATGGAACTGCTATTAAACGACTTATTAGCAGATTAATAGATCATTTCGGAATGGCATATACATCACATATCCTGGATCAAGTGAAGACTTTGGGTTTCCAGCGAGCCACTGCTACATCTATTTCATTAGGAATTGATGATCTTTTAACAATACCTTCTAAGGGATGGTTAGTCCAAGACGCTGAACAACAAAGTTTTCTTTTAGAGAAAAACCATCATTATGGGAATGTACACGTGGTAGAAAAATTACGTCAATCCATTGAGATATGGTATGCTACAAGTGAATATTTGAGACAAGAAATGAATCCTAATTTTCGTATGACTGATCCCTCTAATCCAGTCCATCTAATGTCCTTTTCGGGGGCTAGAGGAAATGTATCTCAAGTACACCAATTAGTAGGTATGAGAGGATTAATGTCGGATCCTCAAGGACAAATGATTGATTTACCCATTCAAAGCAATTTACGAGAAGGGCTTTCTTTGACAGAATATATAATTTCTTGCTACGGAGCCCGCAAAGGAGTTGTAGATACTGCTGTACGAACATCAGATGCTGGATACCTCACGCGTAGACTTGTTGAAGTAGTTCAACACATTCTTGTACGTAGAACGGATTGTGGTACTATACGAGGTATTTACGTGAGTCCCAAAAATGGTATGACGGAAAAAATTTTTGTTCAAACACTAATTGGTCGTGTATTAGCAGACGATATATATATTGGTCTACGATGTATTGCCACTCGAAATAAGGATATTGGAATTGGACTTGTCAATCGATTTATAACCTTTCGAGCACACCCAATATATATTAGAACCCCTTTTAATTGCAGGAGTACTTCTTGGATCTGCCAATTATGTTATGGCCGTAGCCCTACTCATGGTGATCTGGTTGAGTTGGGAGAAGCCGTAGGCATTATTGCGGGTCAATCAATTGGGGAACCGGGGACTCAACTTACATTAAGAACTTTTCATACGGGCGGAGTATTCACAGGTGGTACTGGCGAACATGTACGAGCTCCCTCTAATGGAAAAATCAAATTTGATGAGTATTTGGTTCATCCCACACGTACCCGTCATGGGCATCCTGCTTTTCTATGTTTTATAGACTTGTATGTAACTATTGAGAGTCGAGATATTATACATAATGTTAATATTCCAACAAAAAGTTTGATTTTAGTTCAAAATGATCAATATGTAGAATCGGAACAAGTGATTGCCGAGATTCGTGCCGGAACGTCCACTTTTCGTTTTAAGGAGAGGGTTCTAAAACATATTTATTCTGAGTCAGAAGGAGAAATGCACTGGAGTACTGATGTGCATCATGCGCCCGAATATCCGTATAGTAATGTTCATCTAGTACCAAAAACAAGTCATTTATGGATATTAGCAGGAGGTCTATGCAGATCCAGTATAGTGTCTTTTTCACTCCACAAGGATCAAGATCAAATGAATTCTAATTCTTTTTCTGTCGAAGAAAGAAATATCTTTGATTTGACTAATGATCAAGTAAGACATAAATTTTTTGGTAAAAGTAAAAAGGATGGGCAAATTTTTGAGTATTCAAAACCTTATCGAATCATATCCAATGGTCATTGGAATCTCATAGATCCCTCTATTTGTCAAGAGAATTCCGATGATTCCTTGGCGAAAAAGCGAAGAAATAGATTCGTGATTCCCTTACAATATGATCAAGAACGAGAAAAGAAACTAATACCATCTTTTTGTATTTCTATTAAAATACCTATAAATGGTATTTTACGTAAAAATAGTATTCTTGCTTATTTTGATGATCCGCGATATAGAAGAAGCAGTTCGGGAATTACTAAATATGGGATTGTCGAAGTAGATTCAATCGTAAAAAAAGAGAATTTGATTGAGTATCGAGGAGCAAAAGAATTTAGTCCGAAATACCAAATGCAAATGAGAGTAGATCGATTTTTTTTCATTCCCGAGGAAGTGCATATCTTCCCCGTATCTTCGCCCATAATGGTCCGAAACAATAGTATCGTTGGAGTAGATACACAACTTGCTTTAAATATAAATACAAGAAGCCGAGTAGGTGGATTAGTCCGAGTGGAGAGAAAAAAAAGGAGTATTGAACTGCAAATTTTTTCTGGAGATATTCATTTTCCTGGAGAGGCGGATAAAATATCTAGGCACGGCGGCATTTTGATACCACCAGGAATGGAAAATAAAAATTATAAGGGATCAAAAAAATTTAAAAATTGGATCTATGTTCAACGGATCACACCTATAAAAAAAAAGTATTTTGTTTTGGTTCGGCCCGTAGTCCCATATGAAATATCCGATGGGATAAATTTAGCAACACTTTTTCCTCAGGATCTCTTGCAGGAAAAGGATAATGTACAACTTCGAATTGTCAATTATATACTTTATGGAAATAGCAAGTCAATTCGAGGAATTTCTCACACAAGTATTCAATTAGTTCGGGCTTGCTTAGTATTGAATTGGGACCAAGAAAAAAGGGGTTTTCTAAAAGAAGAGATTCATGCTTCCTTTGTTGAAATAAGGGCAAATGATCTGCTTCGTGATTTCATCAGAATTGAGTTAGTAAAGTCCACTATTTCTTATACCGTAAAAAAGTATGATACGTCAAGTTCAGGATTGATTTACAATATTGGATTAGATCGTACCAATATAAATCCTTTTAATTCCAAGGCAAAGACTCAATCATTTCCCCAACATCAGGGAACTCTTGGTACGTTGTTGAATCGAAATAAGGAATGCCAATCTTTCCGAATTTTGTCATCATCCAATTGTTCTCGAATTGGCCCCTTTAATACTTCGAGATATAATAATGCGACAAAAGAATTGGATCCCATGAATCCAATTAGGGATTTGTTGGGTCCCTTAGGTACTACTGTATTTAAAATAGCGAATCCTTCTTTATCTTACTATTTAATAACTTATAATCAAATCTTTTTAAAGAACTATTTGTTACTTGACAATTTTCAACAGACTTTCCAAGTACTTCAATTTCAATACTGTTTCCTAGATGAAAATAGTAGGATTTATAATCCCGATCCGTGTAGTAACATCATTTGGAATTTATTCCATTTTAATTGGTGTTTTCTCCATCACGATTATTGTGAAGAGGCATGGACAATAATTAGCCTTGGCCTATTTCTTTGTGAAAATTTATGTCTATTGAAATACGGATCACGCATAAAAAAATCTGGTAAAATTTTCATTGTTCATGTTGACTCTTTAGTTATAAGATCAGCTAAGCCCTATTTGGTCACTCCGGGAGCAACTGTTCATGGCCATTATGGGAAAACCTTTTATGAAAGAGATACATTAATTACATTTATATATGAAAAATCGAGATCCGGCGATATCACGCAAGGTCTTCCAAAAGTGGAACAAATCTTAGAAGTTCGTTCAATTGATTCAATATCGATGAACCTCAAAAAGAGAGTTGAAGGTTGGGACGAACGTAGCCGAAGGCTTCTTGGGATACCCTGGGGATTCTTGATTGGAGCTGAACTAACCATAGCACAAAGTCGTATCTCTTTGGTTAATAAGATCCAAAAGGTTTATCGATCCCAGGGGGTACAGATCCATAATAGACATATAGAGATTATTGTACGTCAAGTAACATCAAAAGTGTTGGTTTCAGAAGATGGAATGTCTAATGTGTTTTCACCTAGGGAACTGATTGGATTGTTGCGAGCAGAGCGAGCAGGGCGTGTTTTGGACGAAGCGATCTGTTATCGAGCAATCTTATTGGGAATAACGAAGTCATCTCTGAATACTCAAAGTTTCATATCCGAAGCGAGTTTTCAAGAAACTGCTCGAGTTTTAGCAAAAGCTGCTCTACGAGGTCGTATTGATTGGTTGAAAGGGCTGAAAGAGAACGTTGTTCTGGGGGGGATTATACCGGTTGGTACTGGATTCAAAAAATTAGTACATCGTTCAAAGCAAGATAAAAACATTCATTTGAAAATAAAAAGGAAGAATCTATTCGAATTGGAGATGAGAGATATTTTGTTACACTATAGAGAATTTTGAGAATTTTTTTTGTTCTTGCGTCCCGAACTATTTCCATGGGACATCAGACCAATCATTTACATGATACATGATTTAGTAATTCCTAACAAGAGGTTCATTCTTTTTACTTGAATTCTCTGGTCCGATTATGGATTTGGTAATCAACGAAAAATAAAGAATGAAAATAAATTCATGATTTTGGTCGTAGATCAATGGTCAATCCTGGTATAAGGTTCCGTCGGAACAATTATTTATTTCACAGGTTACTGAATCTCTCTAAAAAAAAAAAAAAGAGAAAGTGTGGCAAAATGGGAAGACGATATTGGAACATAAATTTGGAAGAGATGATGGAAGCAGGAGTTCATTTTGGTCATGGTACTAAGAAATGGAATCCTAGAATGGCTCCTTACATCTCTGCAAAGCGTAAAGGTATTCATATTACAAATCTTACTATAACTGCTCGTTTTTTATCAGAAGCCTGCGATTTAGTTTTTGATGCAGCAAGTATGGGAAAAAACTTCTTAATCGTTGGCACCAAAAATAAAGCAGCGGATTTAGTAGCATCAGCAGCAATAAGGGCTCGATGTCATTATGTTAATAAAAAATGGCTTGGTGGTATGTTAACAAATTGGTCTACTACAGAAACAAGACTTCAGAAGTTCAGGGACTTAAGAGCGGAACAAAAAATGGGGAAACTCGCCCGTCTCCCAAAAGGAGATGCAGCAATGTTGAAGAGAAAGTTATCCACCTTGCAAACATATCTGGGTGGGATCAAATATATGACGGGATTGCCCGATATTGTAATTATCGTTGATCAGCAAGAAGAATATATGGTTCTTCGAGAATGTGTCATTTTGGGCATTCCGACGATTTGTTTAATCGATACAAATTGTGACCCAGATCTTGCAGATATTTCTATTCCGGCCAACGATGATGCTATAGCATCGATTCGATTGATTCTTACCAAATTAGTATCCGCAATTTTGGAGGGCCGAAATAGTTATATAAAAAAAGGTTGATTATCTTATAATTTAATAGTTAAGAAAAAGAAGAAGAAGATTAGTTCCTTTTTGTTGAACTCCATGGATTTCTTTGATTGTTTATTATTTTGGTTTGCATTTTTGAACTATGTTTTGAATATTGAATAAAAAATGATTGGTATTTTTTTTTATGTAATTTCTTGGTATTCTAAATATAATGTATGATTCCTATTCATAAATGAAGGTAGATGAATTGAGAAAGATATGGTTGAATCAAAATAATTCCTTTTTGAAGTTCGATTTCTATTATAGGGCAATATGAATGTTATACTATGTTCCATTAAAACACTCAAAGGGTTATACGATATGTCAGGTGTAGAAGTAGGCCAACATTTATATTGGGAAATAGGAGGTTTACAAATTCATGCCCAAGTGCTTATCACTTCTTGGGTTGTAATTGCTATTTTATTAGGTTCAGCCATCATAGCTGTTCGGAATCCACAAACCATTCCGACCGACGGGCAGAATTTCTTCGAATATGTCCTTGAATTTATTCGAGACTTGAGCAAAACTCAGATTGGAGAGGAGTATGGTCCTTGGGTTCCATTTATTGGAACGATGTTCCTATTTATTTTTGTTTCTAACTGGTCAGGTGCTCTTTTACCTTGGAAAATCATAAAGTTACCTCATGGGGAGTTAGCTGCGCCCACGAATGATATAAATACTACTGTTGCTTTAGCTTTACCCACGTCAGTGGCATATTTCTATGCGGGTCTTAGCAAAAAAGGATTGGGATATTTCGGTAAATACATTCAACCAACTCCAATACTTTTACCAATTAATATCCTAGAAGATTTTACAAAGCCTTTATCTCTTAGTTTTCGACTTTTCGGGAATATATTGGCTGATGAATTAGTAGTTGTTGTTCTTGTTTCTTTAGTGCCTTCAGTAGTTCCTATACCTGTCATGTTTCTTGGATTATTTACAAGTGGTATTCAAGCTCTTATTTTTTCAACTTTGGCTGCGGCTTATATAGGTGAATCCATGGAGGGTCATCATTGACTAACTTTCGAAATAGTTTTTTAAGCTTATCCCAATTAAAGCAATGCGGGGTTCAATATAATCCACAGGGCTGGAGAAGAAAATGAAAATAGCTAATATTATGTATTGTAGTATTGTATATATGAAGAAAGATAGATGATATTGCAGAGTTTTTAAGAGAAAAAAGGATTGGGTGGGGGGTCCTACTAGATATATGTACAGAATACGATTTAATATTAATAGAATAATAAAGTGCAGGTGGTTTACGTTATGGAAGAAAAAAAGTATATGTTATTTACTAGTTAGATAGGAATTATCCCTATCTCTTTTTTTCTAGCTCACTTCATTTCTAATTTATATAGATTCAAATATCAGTCCTTTTTCTATTTTTTCTGTGATTGTTAATTGAATGAAAGAATATAAGAGTTTCTAAACAAGAAAACACAATGGCTAAAACCGTATGTATCTATTTACATAAAACTCCATCATGGGTAGAAAGAAAGGAAAAACAGTATATGGAAGTAGTTCTTAAAATTAAGTAATATTCTGTTGGAGTTTTTAGCTACTTCGACCCGATAGATTTTAGTGATAAGTATCAATAAAAAAAAAAGAAGTAAGTAAAAAGGTAGTATAGTAAAGTAAATAGTAAAAGTCGAAAAAGAAGTGGATAAAGATTAAGTAGTAATTCATTGGTTGGTTGTATCATTAACCATTTCTTTTTTTTTTTGCGAGGAAATTACCATGAATCCACTTATTTCTGCTGCTTCCGTTATTGCTGCTGGATTGGCTGTGGGGCTTGCTTCTATTGGACCTGGGGTTGGTCAAGGTACTGCTGCGGGCCAAGCTGTAGAAGGTATTGCGAGACAACCAGAAGCAGAGGGTAAAATACGAGGTACTTTATTGCTTAGTCTGGCTTTTATGGAAGCTTTAACAATTTATGGACTGGTCGTGGCATTAGCTCTTTTATTTGCAAATCCTTTTGTTTAATTTTCTCGTAGAATCAAAATGTAAAAAAAAGGGGGACCTATCTTTTTTCTTATTTTATTAACTGGGAGTTTCCCTTTGCTCCTTCGAATTTTACTCCTATAACTATTTATTTTTTGTTTGTCGAAACAATACTTTGGGAGGGACTGATTTGAGGATAAGGAATTAGCGGATCCACTCGCTTTCTTCCCTTTCGTTCTTAGTTTAGTAAAATTCCATTAAAAATAAGAAATGGAACAAAAAAATCGATAAAAAAAAGGGGGGAGGCGAGTGGAGTGATACAAAAATAACTCTGTTCTTTGTTAGTCCTATCTATAAGAGGAGAGCATATGAAAAATATAACCGATTCCTTTGTTTCCGTGGGGCACTGGCCATCCGCTGGGAGTTTCGAGTTTAATACCGATATTTTAGCAACAAATCCAATAAATCTAAGCGTTGTGCTGGGTATATTGATTTTTTTTGGAAAGGGAGTGTGTGCGAGTTGTGTATTTCAAGAATAGGTTGGATTTCGCCGGCTGCACTTTCTTTATATTTATGTATTCTTTTTTTTATTTGCGTAAATAGGAAAAAGGGTGCACAATCTCGACGAATTACTTCGTAATTGGATTTTATTCAGAAATCATATCTAAGAACCATAGCATTTCGTGACTAATTGGTAAATGAACTTTGATTCTCTATCAACCAATAATGTTGAGGTCTTTTACATGGTTAAAGATAAATTGTTTGAAGTCCAGGCACAGCATACCGTGGTACTCTTTCTACCGCTACATTAGTACCGAAATACCGCAAATAAAAAAATCAAAAAAAAATGATAAAAAAAAAATAAAATAAATAATTGGGAATTTATCCGATGTATAACACTCATATGGATAAATTTATTTGAACCATTTACAGGTATAGGAAAGATGGGTATATTCCCCCACCCCTTTTTTTATCCACTGCCAAATCGACGACCTATATATTGTATAAAAAAGATAAATTTTTTTAATTTTTTGGATGAAAAAAAAAGTTTGTGAATAAAAAACAAATAAAGAAACAACTTTGCTGACAATTTTTTCTTTTTTGTCTGGTCTGAAGAGTCCTACTATCCTAATATTCTGATGTTAGATCAGTTTCGATATCTTTGAATACGAACAGAAAAGAGAGGATAGGCTCAAGAGAGGATAGGTTCATTCCATTCAAAGATCAAAGATATGGGAATGTCTATCAAAGGAAAGAAACAATTGAGCGTGAGAGCCAAATGAATCAAAAGATTCATGTTTGGTTCGGGAAGAGATATGAGAGTTGTGAAATGAATGTAAAGATAATCTACTTTCATTAAATGATTTATTAGATAAGCGAAAACAAAGGATCTTGAGTACTATTCGAAATTCAGAAGAATTACGTAGAGGGGCCGCTGAACAGCTCGAAAGAGCGCGGGCTCGATTACGTAAAGTGGAAATGGAAGCAGATGAGTATAGACTGAATGGATACTCTGAGATAGAAAGAGAGAAAAGAAATTTGATTAATGCTACTTGCGATAGTTTGGAACAATTAAAAAATTACAAAAATGAAACTCTTTTTTTTGAACAACAAAGAGCGGTTAATCAGGTACGACAGCAAGTTTTCCAACAAGCTTTACAAAGAGCTCTAGGAACTCTGAATAGTTGTTTGAATAGCGAATTACATTTTCGTACCATCAGTGCTAATATTGGTATCCTCGGGTCCGTGGAAGAAATAACTGATTAGCCTTTTTAATCTAGTTTAAAGTTTAGGTGTTTTTTTTCCTTTCCTTCCGAAAAATAAAAAAGAGATACTAATGGGAACCCTTCGAGCTGATGAAATTAGTAATATTATCCGCGAACGTATTGAACAATATAATAGAGAAGTAAAGATTGTGAATACCGGTACCGTACTTCAAGTGGGCGACGGCATTGCTCGTATTCATGGTCTTGATGAAGTAATGGCAGGGGAATTAATAGAATTTGAAGAGGGTACAATAGGCATTGCTCTGAATTTGGAATCAAATAATGTTGGCGTTGTATTAATGGGTGATGGTTTGATG